ATAGGGCTGATAGCCCCCTGACGAGAGAGGTCTTTAAGGATATTGTGGAGAGAGCGGGGTCTCCCGCTTTTTCTTCTCGCTAACGATCGGCATTCTTTTCTTCCCCATTCCGGCATGATCAAAGAAGCTATGGCTGACCTGGTCCCCTTTGAAGACAAGACCTTCCTTTTTCTTTTTGTGCTTTTCAGCTTTAAAATTGTAAATCAACCCCCTCTGCTCCTCTTTCTTTCCAGGCGCACTGCTTTATTGCGCGCATTTGGTGCGCTATTGAATAACATTCCTATAAGTGGTCAAACTCTCTCCCCATCTCAAGGAGGTCCTCTACTTTGGTTGGCTAGTCTTCTCTTCCTCTCCCTCTCCCTATGGTCGAGCAAGTAAACTTCCTCTCATTATTCCAATTCTCCTCCAGGGCCCTCTCACGTAAGGCTCCCTTTATTCGGGCGGACTCCCATGATTCCTTTCCCAGTGTCTATATTCCCCCCCTCATCCGAGGCTCAGACTTCACCTCCATCCTTTTTTATATCAATAGGGAGCTCATCCATCCTTCCTGCCATAAGCGGATGATCTCCTAGCGCGAAAACCATTGATCGATAGTTATACAAGGCGATCTCCGATCCCTACAGAAGATAGCTTTCAGAAGCCCGATGCTTAAACTCAAATTGCGCGATGAACTCATCAGATGAACTACTACAGGAAAGAAGAAAAATTCGACTGAAGACCCTAGAGACCGTTACAAGACAGCTCGACCGGGAAGTAGCATATCTTTCAAGAAAGAAATTCGGTTACAAGGTATTCGCCCTAATTGAATAAAAGCTATAGAATAAAAGAAGGGAACCGTATTCGTGGACAGATGAGCGTTTGCGACCGTTTACAAGAGTTAATACCGAAACAGACAATTCCAGATGCCCTCAGGCAGAAGCCACTAAACTAGTAAAGGACAACGGAAAGTATTCGTGGATCGGGAAGACCGACTCTCATTCAAGGAAGCGGGCCGTTGACGACAGCAGGCCGGGAAGGACAGATGCTACTAAAAAAGCCGATTATCGCATGTTTTTAGAGGCCATACTTGACCCATCCGACCCCTTAAACTCGCGATTTAGCAAATAAAATAGACTATTCTGGACCTTTTCCTCATGTCGCTACCAGCTACGGATCAGATATGACCGATTGAAGAAAGAAGAAAAGATCGATGAACGATTAAGCGCCTTAGAGACCAATGAAATGCGACCGAGAAGCTTTATTACACAAAAGTTCTTTGAAGACCTCTTGCTTCTGCTTCCCTGCTTACTTTTGCTATCACCTCAACTGCTTTCGACCTGCTCGCTTAGAATGAAGATCAATAATGGGCGGAAGGGCTTAACACAAGACCACAGGGCGAGAGAGAGAGCCTTCGCTTACCTGCTTAACTTAACCGTGCCCTCCTATCGTACCTATATCCCCTTTCCTTCAGTTACATCCAGCCTCAGTTCTGCTTCCAACTACCGATGGGAGGAGGCTTGGATGTTAAATAAGAGGTATGGCATACGGGAATGGTATATGAAATGAAAGGCTGGAAACAGAGCTGAAGATGAGCGCTAGCCAATGGTTAATACTTCAGAAAGCACCTTAGCAATTACCAGTAATGCCCGACCTCAGTCTTGTTTTTTGCTAGCTTGAGTCTAGAACTTTACTATCTCATTAAATGCCGAATATATATATTTTATGGAAGATAGTCGGCCCACTTCTAGGCGTTGCAGCGATTATGCCTGTTCTAGCCCTACCATCCACCCCTATCATCATAATAAAAAGGGGTACTTTCGAGCTGATCTGTGATTGGTCAAGGCGACCGAGAGGACGCATACCTCCTCTATATTCCTTAAATAGGCAAGACTCGGATACTGCATGCGAGAAGCATAATAGTTTACTGAACAACTACTTAGATCTTGATTGATTTGGATGCAATGGAATTTTTTCATTACTCCAAAAAAAGCCATCCCATGAGTATACATGACCCCACTACCTGTATAAAGCGTACATCTCTGCTCAGGGAGTAGGTCAAAGCTTTTTATAAGAAAAGTAAAAAGCTGATGGATATTGATTGAGTGGGGAAATTTCTTGACCGTCTAGTTCTTTGTCAGCACCGAAGAAAGGGGATCCGGGAAGCCTAGTCCAATGACGGTGGAAAGCAAGTAGCTAACAGGGACCCGGCTTACAGGATACTATTTCAGACGAAAAGCAAGACCAGACGATGGAGACCATATCCCTGTAGAAGGCGTGAAACTCGTCTTTGGGAAGAACTTTCTTTGCCACTTAAGAGTTTTTCTCTTTCCTGGCGTGGAAGCCCCTGGACGCTGTGCAACAACTCCTCTGATTGGCTAGACATCTCCTTGTTCGGGTCATGCACACCACAAGTAGACACAACTGGATCTCTTATTCGCCTTCCAACGGGGACTCTCTCAGGTCCTAGTTTTCTGGGAATCTCTTTTGATCATCGGGTGAATAAGCTGGTCCAGCATCAACATCATCCCCGGGCACTGGTTGTTGTCCCTCGCCTCTGGCTTGAAAGCAATCATTGATCGGCATTCTGGGCCATCTCATTTACAGCATTTGCTTGTCACGCTTCGAAAGGCCGTTTCTTTCTTCCATTGCGGACTTGTCCTTGGAGGCCTCCCTACTGGAGAATACCATTCTTTTCTCATTGACTTCTTGAGATGGAAAAATATTTTAGGAAAAGTTTATCTCACAGCAGCAGTCCATCTCGCGTCAGCAGCGCATCTTGCATCAGGAAAAGCAGGGTAATCATTCGTCCACGACACCGAATGTCCTTCTCAAGGTTTAACGCTCAGCCTTCTCATTCGACACTCCCTTTTGGACACTATTATATGTATGAGTGGGAAAGACCTGGACCAAGAGGCACCACTACCTGGAAACCCGGTTTTCCATTGTCAACGAATGGGCTACTGACTGGGCCCTTCCCTTAGTGCTTACCTAAATAAGTTGAACAAGACTTCCGTGAAGAAGAATTCACTAAGCCCCTTTCATTTAGGTGTAAATACTATGTTCCGTCACAGCCTTCCATGTTGTACTCTTCCCTACGTCCATGCCAGAAAGAGCCAGCTTGAAAGCCCCAAACTACTACTCCGTTAGTGGTCTAACCTTTTATCCGTCTCAGTAACCTGGCCCAGCATAAGAAAAAACCGCCTATCCATCCATTGCTCTTGCGTATTCCAATACCCTTTCATGATGTCGCGTATGGATCCTTGAGAATGAATGCGTCGTTAGACCTTCCAATTAAAGTGTCGCCATGTGGTGTATTGTGTATATGGATATAGATGCTCAGATGCACCCTTCTCTGCATTTATGGATGAATGTATCCTATATGGTATGGGTGGACACAAAAAACAAGGGTCTGAAAGAGGCTCGACCGATAGGGAGAGGGTATGAAAGCCAAGGAGAGCTCTCAACCAGGTAGAACTCATTCTACGGCCATTTTCATTAGTCAAAATCATTCTTTTTTTTTTCCATTTCAGGTGTTTGCTATGAAAGACGACAAAGAGCGTTTATAGTGCCCTTGGCCGTAGAGCGTGTTTTTCGAGTCTTAATCGTGGAGAATATTGACCCACGATGATCCCCATGCTGTTGATTCCGCCAGGGTCTCTCCAAGATTGAAGTCACCTTGCTCTTTTGCCCCCTCCCGGACCCTTTCTCTTGAATTTGTGAATCGTTGAGTGCTTACTCTTTATAGGGAGGGCGCCCCGTTCGTTTGGAGATTGGATTCGTCTTTCTTATATGTTTTCATTCCATGGACTATTTGATTTCATTTTCAATGTCAATCCGTATTTCAAGATTTGACTCTCGCTCGTAAACAAAAAAAAATAAGGATTCAGGCTCGCCCTCGCTAAAGTGGCAAAGAATCCTTCGCCGCGATTATAATTACATAAACCAGTCGCTGTCTCTACAATTTCGTAGAATATATGGATGAAGTCTCATTCATGGATTCATCTGGTGGGCAAGCCCTCGTAGACTTTTTCTACCTAAAGATTTGTCTCGGACGCTTCGATCACTGAATTAGACCCTACCACATGTGTTTAAGTTTGAGAGCCACCCTGTTCTCTATGGGTCGAAGCCCCAGACCAAGACCTTGTCGTGGATGGAGTTGCCCGATAATATGACTTACTGTTTATGCTATGGCTCTGTTGCTGGACAGTCAGCGGGAATTCCGGGCTGTCCTTGACAAGTGATCAATCCAAAGAGCTCCGATCGATGGAAGAAAGCGAGCACTCAACCTCACCTAGATCTTCCTTTGTTGCACCTAATATAGAAAGAAAGAAGACTGGTAATAGGTCTCTTTTCTTTTGGAAAAATCGATCTAAGTGTAGCCTGTTTTTGATTCATCCAATTGTGGAGAGTGAGTCTAGTTTCATACTTCCAATTCCTCTAAAGGAGTTGACCCGCATCAGTAAGAGGGATGATATATTGACAGACTTATCCCTGGACCATTTGCTGCCTACTTTACTGGCCTGGCCCTACCCCCTACTTGAATGAAAGCATTACGCCAAGTCCTTTTTCTTATTCCTTACTCTATTGGCTGGCTCACGGGACTACTTGATCAGTGGAACCACTCTATTTGATTACTAGTTATTCATTAAGCCCGTCTTTTATGCATACTAGAATTGTTTAGCCCAGGAGGGATTTCTCGACTCAAATGGGGCTCTTCTTCTTCAAAAGAGATCTCTGACAACTCGAGTCATCCACCACTATTACATAATAGGCCTCCTTCTGATCCAAGGCGCCCTTCTGTTCCAGCTGGATTATTCTCCTTTCTTTCAGGTCACTTTTGATGCAGGAATTAAGGTTGGGAAACCCCCTTAGAGCGTGAGTAGAGTCTTCAATCACAAATGAAATTGGATCAAGAGCCGTACTGGTTGAATAACATTTTTAGGTGCCATAGTTTATTGCAACTGAACCCTTGACCCGGTTGCTAATGAAAAAAAATAAAGATATTAAAGGTTTGCTTAGCTAGCTGCTTTGACTGGTGGGACAGAAAGAAGAATCTATCTTCAAGGAACTTCTTTTTGGCTGAACTAACCTCTTCCTTTTGCAGCCAGACAACTGGCAGATAAGCCGAGCATCTGAAGAACATAAGATCCGACGCCAGGCATAAAAGTCATATTGTCCACTAGGGCAATTGGCACAACCAGGTATCTCAAACATTGATAAGGGAGGAATCCGGCTTTCATTAGGATAACATTCTTTTCATCCGAATGACAAGGCTTGCTAACTAGGAGGATCGATTATGCTATAAGTAGAGAGACCTTCAAGCACCTTCGGAAGATTAAGGCACACCTCCTAACTCACTAATTCTCACAACAGTTAGTCGACCAGGAAGACCTAACTAAGACTCGAACCATTGGGAAACCCATCGGACTCGGCAAGGTGAAGCTTTCTGAGTTCTATTTCCAGTCTGGAATAAGAACAGACTGAACACAAAGCAGCCAATCGAAATCAACCTTCGAAGAGACACGAATCACATACCTTTCTGACAAACCGGATTAATTAAGAAGGGCTAGATCGACATCTCAGCTAAGGCAGGGCATTCATGGATGGTCCGACAAAGCAGCTTTTCCGTGGGGGGTCAATCGATCCTACTAACTCCTAAACGGCTCCCTAATTCCTCACCTAAAACATCCCGTAGGCGACAAAGAAAAGAAGTGATTAAAATCTCCTCGTATAGACAAGTAAGGTAAGGGTATCTGTTGTTTTCGGTCAAAGCGAGAGTGCCGATCAGAAGTAGCAAAAAAGGACTCTGTTTTTGATGAATTTCTGAGAAAAGTCGTTGAAAAAGTGGGTGAAATTAGTCAGCTGGGTGAGCTCGGAGCTTAGGCAGTGGAAAAGTGCTTCCTGGCTAGCGACTCGACTGTAACTCCTCTCCATGGCAGGGAGAGAAGCTTCAATTTCCACTCGTGAGACTGAGCGAGACAAGGAAGCGCAATACGACTCTTCATGATGAAGCGCCTTAACGCATCCTGGCACTTGTTTCTCAACACCGTATTTCTCGACAACTTGTATTTGTAAATAAAAAAGACTACTCATTCTGTCTAGTAATTCCTTATGGCATTAGGGACCTTCTTTCAGGTCAATTTCATGTTTTTTGGCACTCGGGACATTTCTTTCTGGCATTCGTCAAGTCATTTTCATCGTGGTACTACTAGTCACTCTTTTCGGCACATCATAGGCCTCACCATCAGATGCCGAATTCGCTGAATAGGAATCCCTTGATCCGATGATCCGAGAAGGAAGGCCTTTCCATGGGTGGTGGGGAATGAAAGAAGTGAATTCATTTCCAAGGGAACGGATATCGCATATCGCAACTGACCACTAATAATCAAAATAGTGATCTCTCATTCTATCACATCTACCTTCCCCACCCTCCGCCCTTATCTCCAGAGGGGACCCTGGTCATCCACCGTATAGTACCTCGGGGTCAGTAGCAAACGAAAGCGAGCACGAAAGGAAGGCTTAGACCAGCTCCTTGTAGGGTGTAATTCCAATTGTCTTTGTCCCAATGTCTGTGATCAAGCCAGAAAGAATAGCTTAATAGAGATCGAATTCGGTACAGATATAAAGAAAAGGCTCACAGCAAGAGCATCTGGCAGGCGGGGTGTCAGCAGTTGGGCCAAGCGAAACAACAACATCACATGAATTTCTTTGTGGATCACTTTTCCTAGTCGCATAACCAAAGAAGAGGCATTGTCTCAATGAGCATGCAATAAAGTGTAAACAAGGCTCTTGCGCACACATCCGATATCGGTTTGCTTCCTCCACTGCACACACACGGCTAGTTGAAATGTGTAATGACAACGAGAAGACTGAAAGCGAGATTGCAGGCGAGTTGGTTAACGCGGATCCCAATTCATCATAGTAAATCCGCCTTGTGATCGGTTCGCAGAGAAGAGCTTGGATGCCTCATTGCTATCGCTTGAATTCATCTATTTGCTCATAGATCTTGTTTGTGGTCTACGAAGGGAATGTTCAGCGAGTATGCCTGCAATACGAGTAAATTGAAGGAAAAGCCCCTTACAGGGAGTTCGGGTTAGCCCACTTGCCCCAGCACACTCTCAACTTGTAGATGCGAAAATCCCCCCTTCCCACAACAGAACAGAAAAACCAACAGAACACGAACACCAGCACGTATGAAAGCAGACCTAAGGAGCGGGCAACTATCCAATCTTCACTCAAATGGACTTATTTCCCTTCGTTAACTACTTCAAACGGTGTAGCTACCTCGGCTCCATGTTGGGACAAAGAGCAATAACCGTGCTTATCCTTCTAATAAAGAAACAAAAACTTGCCTAAGAAACCGATTCACTCATTACTCCTACTACTAGTATAGAAGAAGATCTATTAACGCGCATGGCTACCTATATAACAGGGGGCCTCTGACCTCTGTCTCACAACCGAAAATAGAACCTGTAGCTTCATGCCCCGACCTGAACTGAACTACTACTGGCTTAGCTGCCTAGCTACTAATAACTTGGAACCCGACATGCTAATATAGTAGAAAGAGTATAAGTAGGATTCCACTTAAGTAGGATTACACTTAGGGCACACTTATTAGCTACAGTTCCCATCTGTCTTGTAAAGAACTAGAACTCGAGCTGCCCGCAGTTACGGGACCGGACGTAGCAACTACAGTTACTCTTGCTCCGGAGCTTACCAATCCTTGCTTCAGCGGATTAAGGTAACCTTAGCTACTTACTTGTATTAGAGTAGGACAAGGACTTTACTCTATTACCTCCTATTTCATATCATACTTGGGAACTACTATCTGAATAGACGCCTTGGGTCAACTCCTAGCCCGAAACCCTCCTAACTCCTTACTGAGATTGAGGGGGGGTAAGGTGGGTTACTTGCTGGACGATAAGTACGGTAGCGAAGCCTAAGATTAGATGACTGATTAGATTACTAGTTTGGTTAACTCAGGCTCTACGACTAAATCTCAGATCTGAAAGAATATAACTCAACAGAAAGCTGCCTTTACTTGGCTTCAAGTACCATAAGAGAAGGAAGAATAGATGGAAGCTAGAGAGTAGCTGCCTAGATACAAACTAAAAAGCCTGGATTTGGCTAAAAGAACCCATTAGTTGCATTCTACTATTAGTACCTATTATTCTTATTCTAAAGTACCATAACGGCTCCTTTTCCCGACAACAGAGCGGAGATCTTACTTTCTCAAGTCATACGTCTTTGGCTCAGACAACAGTGTTACCCTATACTTATTATTACTTACTAGCGCACTTCACTTCAACTCATACTACTTTACTTACAGCTTAGTCTCAAATAAAAGATACTTGCTTTTAAACGAAAGGTGCGTAGCTGCGCACGGAAAGGGGTCCAGAAAGCACAGTAACAGCTATGAGATAGGCGCCTTCTCACCTAATACCCGATACCAATACTAAGGATTGAAAGTAGCTAAATCCGCTATAGGGCAGAACTCCAGATCTACGAATAGAAGCGGGCAAGCACCTTTAACAAGCAAGTAGCTAGCTTCCAACTTACTTAACAGCAAGGAATTCCAAAGCTGCTTAACTAAAAGGTCAATCAAAACGAGGGTCCGGAGGAGAATCATAAAAGCGGGAGTTGAGTATGAAGACGCTTCGAATGAGCCCGCATTCCAGATAGAAATTCCCGACCTATTGTTTTTCTGGAAAGACGTCCCTCGCGCTGGAGAGCACGGTCGTTAACTGCCTCTCCGCTTCCCCCGTGCTTGTACTTGCAACAGCGAAGAAAGCAGACCCATTAAGTGACTCCTGAAGACTAAAAGAATGGATTGATGGTTGAACTTGACTCGAACACGTGTTTACCATTTCGTAATCGTTGATAAACCCGGTTGAAGAATCGCATTCTGCAGTTGACTAAAAATGTGGAATCGGTTATGATAGCCTTTCTATTTATGCGGGTTGATGGATAAGCCCTTTCCCCTAATTAGTAAGTCCGCGGGGAGATAATTCCACATTTGGAAGTGAGGGAAGGGTTGAATGCGTTATATCATGCTCTTCATCCCTTTGATCGAAAGCCAATTCTTGCCGTCCTACACCCCCAGTCATTAACCAGGTCTGCATCAAGATAGATTCGGTTTTCTCTCTTTCAAAACCTTTGGCGGTACTAATCGTCACCTCACTCTTTCTTCTTTTTTTCGGTATGCGGTATGCCGCTCCACAAGCAAGGAGCATCCAGCCTAGATTTATCTGTCTTGATGGATTTCCTGGATTGCCTGGAACTGAGAAAGACTATAAAAAAGCCCTCATAAAGTGCCTTTTTTCTACCGCTGCGCCTTACTCTTTGCATTCAAATCTGTAGCTGGACGATTAGATGGATGCAAAAGGGCGACGTCGAGGCATGTGCGAGAAGCTCTATTTCAAAGCTTAGGCGGTCAACCCTCGAAAGGAGGAAGTCTAGGAAGCCACTCACGGCTCTTAGCATGCTGTTTTCTTACTCGACTCGATAGTGGTGGGAATGCAAAGACATCCTAAACCAGCTTCCCGGTAGACCCTATTTCCATTTCGTCGAGAAAGAACTATTCTATGACAGCTCAAGTGAAGAAGGTGTAGGAGCAGAAGTAGCTCGATCATAGGCCTCAAGTGGTTATAGATCGGAACAATTAGGGCTTTCCCCTTCGGAGTTAGATACTACTTACTTAGGCGATTAACCAGATGCAGCTCACGCAGATCTTGCTGTGCGTATGAAAGCTCAAATTGATGGAGGTCTCAACTTAACTGCTGATGGAACCCTCGGAACCCCTCCGTTTTTATGTGGTATAGTCCCCCGAAACCGTGGAGTTTTCTATCTAGGCTAACTGCCCTTGGAAGCATCTTCCAAAGGTTATTCCAACATGAATGAGATTAATCAGAAGGAAAGTATAAAAATATTTGACTACGTTCATCTACTGTTGGCGCCGGTGTCATAGCACGACCTACCGGGAAGCTGACTCACGCTTTCATGCTAGTAAGGGTTTTTCTTC